GAAATGACTTTAAATCTTTGTGTACTGACCCCTAATCGAATTGTTTGGGATTCAGAAGTGAAAGAAATCATTTTATCTACAAATAGTGGTCAAATTGGCGTATTACCAAATCATGCTCCTGTTGCTACAGCTGTAGATATAGGGATTTTAAGAATACGCCTTAAGGACCAATGGTTAACGATGGCTCTAATGGGCGGTTTTGCTAGAATAGGTAATAATGAAATCACTGTTTTAGTAAATGATGCGGAAAAAGGTAATGATATTGATCCACAAGAAGCTCAGCAAACTCTTGAAATAGCGGAAGCTAATTTGAGAAAAGCTGAAGGAAAGAGACAAATAATTGAGGCAAATCTAGCTCTCCGGCGAGCTAGGACAAGAGTAGAGGCTGTCAATGTTATTTCATAACTAGTTGGTGCGTTCAAATAATAAAAAGAAGTTCTGTTTCTAAATCCTATTTTGATTGGATTCTGTCGAGTGAATCCAATCAAGCAGAATCCCATTTTGATACAACGCAATTCAAAAATGAAATTGAACTAGATTCAATAAAAAAAAATCTCTAAAAATAGATAGAAGAGGGTGGGGCAAAAAACTTATTAGATGTCGGAGTCAATGGTATCTAATAAATTCTACCTACTATTGGATTTGAACCAATGACTCCCGCCGTATGAAAGCAATACTCTAACCACTGAGTTAAGTAGGTCATTTATCATCCCAAAGAGAACCAAACGGAACCCATCCCATCGATGGATTATAAATATCATATTGCTTATAAGCAATAATAATCTAAGCAATACCACTCAACCACTCACAAATTTAGGATGTTGGATCATAGAATATTCATCTTGACAACAAATTATATACATGATAAAATATGCATCACAAGCAATAAGGGCTATAGCTCAGTTGGTAGAGCACCTCGTTTACACGCGCGCCAATGTTTTTCAGGGGAGTCCATCATACAATCCAAAAAATGGATCTTATTGAGAAATCGATGTCTTACTCCATAACTTTACGAGAACAATAGCCTGACAAAGGATTCGGTTCGATTTGAGTGCCCGTTTAGGTACCAAACAGACCCCATGATTGATTTGAGATATTGATAAGGTGAATACCAGTACATTCAATGCTAGGCATAATGAGTACAAGGCCCTCAAAAAATCTCTTTTCGTCCTATGAACTTGAAGGTGTATGAAGTTTCATATTGGATTTTTTAAGCCGAAGAATAGAGACTTTATTTAACTTAAAACGATCTAGGCCAGAGGCAGACCTACGTCAAGACAACCCCACCCTTGAAACACCTTGGTAGTGCTTCTGAATCAGAATCCCAAATAATGAATCAGAGCACGTGGAGCCATCCCCTTATCTTATTTTTCTGTCAAGAAAAAATATGGCGGATTGGCTGATATTTCTATCAGTTAATGAAAGAGCCCAATGCAAAAAAAATGCATGTTGGGTCTTTGAAACAGTTCAGATCATTTTGATAATAATAAGTTTGATCTGTTTTACCGAGAAGGTCTACGGTTCGAGTCCGTATAGCCCTAGAACCCTATAAAATGAATAAAATCCAAATTTGAAATAAAAAATTGTATAATTTTCATTTCTTCATTCTTGTTTGTTGCTTGTAACTGACCGGCTGGTTCATCCAAACCCAATTTGTCCTAGAAACTCACTCACAGGAATCGTTTAAAGCCGAACAGAAAACTGAAAGAAAAACGTATTTCAAGAGATCGAATCGATCCTTTTCCAATCGTGCCAATCGTGGATAAACAAACCAACCCTTCGTCATTAATCTTCGGAGGGAAATTCTATATGAATTTTCCTGTCCATAATCAAGGGGTTAAGCTAGCCAGACTCCCCTTTTTGGTATATCTAAAAACTAGACCTAGCGAAGCACACCAAAACAAAAAGGGGATGTCTTCTTTTTCTCTATTCAATCAAGAGAAAACCCCACCCTTATTTTCATAAACGGAATATACCAACACTCAAATTAAGATATTCGAAATCCTGAGATGGAAATACCTACCCATTTTCTTCCATTTGAATACTCGTTCTATTCTAAATCACTAAGAAAAAAAACGACAAAAAGACCTCCCGATTCTATTCCTAAAAAATAAAAATCTAGAAATCGAATTTTTATAAAAAAAATTTCAAATAATCAAAAGAAGAATTCAATTTTATTTGGAAGTCGCTTTCTTTAGCAAGAATCCTAGGCGAAAACAAGAAAATTTGTCTAAGCGTAACATATAGAGTTATACTAACTAAAGCAATTAAAGAAAATGGAAATAAAAAATTTAATAGGCTGGAAATAGGATCCCTGTCAAGTTAGTCGATAAATCTTGAAATGAGATATGCCCCGCAATAATCAAAGGAGACTAGAAGGTTTGGTCAAAACAAGAATTCATTTTATTTGGACCAACCAGTTATGGATGACTTTCAAAATTCAATTCGAATCAACCAATCCGGCATAATTTCCACGTTCATAGGAGTGCGTCTATGTTTT